GTATTCTAACCCATTGCTTTCGAGGTTTCGAAGGTATCTCACTCAGGAGCTTTATTTTACTCGTTGCTCTTGTCCGCAAATTGACAATTATCAAAATGTTGGCCCCGCCTTTTTATAATTGTAATCCGCCTAAATCCTTATTTAATGAATCCGTGCTATCATTGGAAAAGCTATCGAGACGGGAAAAGGAGCTTTAGCTTTACCGAGTTTACGAGGTGAAGGAGCGAGAACTTCCCTCGCCCTTTGAAAAACAGACTCCATTCTGCCTGTACTTTAATTAAAGACGGATACTCTTTTGAGGCCTAAGGACTATGATTCCACAGCCCGACTGCTAATGAAAGTATTCCTAGCCTAGCAGAGAGAGAACGTTGGATTGGGATTAGGATCCCACTGCTCTTATTCCGCTAATGCCAGGTGAGTTTCTAAAAGGATATCCCTTTGAAAATAAGTTGCTTTGGGGTATTATCCCCGTAGATGCTGAGAATCTTGCAAAGAGTTGTACTACCAGCAGCCTAATTCCCATCTACGTTCCATCAAAGGCATGAAGTGAAGTAGGTTACTGCTATTATTACGCCAAAAGCTAGGCCAAGAAGCCCAAGGTGAGACAGCCCAGCTAACTCGTACTCTTCTTTTAATGCCTCCTAGGCTCGGATTCACAAACAGAGTTAATAGCAGTAGATTCCTTATCCCTCAAAGAAAGCCTATTCTGATTGAGTTTTATCCTCGGGATTATTTTAGCATCAAGCCTACCCTCACATGGAGGGTATTAGATAACCAGGGATTCTTCTTCCTCATGGATAAAATCGGATGCTTAAGCCAATAAGGTTGCACCTCTGTCTACCCTCTTATTTTACTATGCATATGGTCATAATATAGATCAGTGCGAGTGTGAGTACGAAGGAAAGGTGTCAAGCTGAAAGTCTTGAATCTGCTCTTACAGGTCTCATATCCGCTGCTCGAGTTAAAGTAGGAATGCCTGTCTCTGGCCATGGAAGGATCTATCTCTCTAACTAGAAATCTCGTAGCAGAAGAAAGAAAGTAGAGTAGAAAAGATATATTTCCCTCTTCCTTCGGGTCAACTAATACTCTTTTATTCATATAATATTCTTTATACCCTCGAGTCAGGAGGGAGGTGTATAAAGACAAAGAATAGGATGTACTTTATCTTTCCTTCTAAATCCAGCATCCAGCATAGTAATCCGCTTTCTTAGCAGGTGCATCAACCGACACAGACTCTGAAGCGGGATCAGAAGCAACCGGTACTGAAGAAGGTACCGATACGCATACATCATCGCATGGAAGAACCTAGCTGAACCCTATCAAGGGTCCTAACCGAGCCCTACTTACTGTCCGATCTAAGACTCTTCGGTGCAGCTAAAGAAAGACGAAAAGTAAAGAAAAACGAGGGTCCCATAGGTTTGTTCTCTCAGGGTCAGTGGTGAGTAGACAGCCCCGACAATTACTTATTTGAATGCAATTTATGATCGAAATCTAATGAAATTCTCCCTATAAGCGTTGTATTTTGATCTATATCACGATTCCTTATCTATCTAAGACTGAAGTAATATTCCTTTCTATCTGGTACTTATATGCATAGCTTTCTCAGTAACTCCCCGGCAATCCTTATTTAGGGATTGAATGGAAGTGGCATCTCCCTTTCGACCGCGGTGGGGGGTTGTGATTGGCTGGAACTTGAACAGAGCTTGGGCCATGAGGACCATATGGAGGGCGCGGGCCAAGAAAACCCTGTGGGCCACGAGGAATATGAGGCCCATAAGGCACATTACCCTGAATTGGTGACTCACTGCTTGGTGGAGGAGCATCATCAGCATTGGTATTCACTTTTTTACCTTGTTTTTCTTCTTATTACCCCGTTGCCACCACCGCCTCCACTCTTCTCAACAACCGGCGACTGCTTTGGTAAGTTCACAGTCTGCCTCACCACCTCGGGCTTTGCCTCTTTGACCTTTGCCTTCGCTGCCGGTACAGTGCCTATTCCTTATGACTTCTAGGCTTTCTGCCTCTAAGCAAACTGAACCCACGGAACTCCCTTTGCTTTGTCTCGGGATCTACTCAATCAATGAGAACCACAGCGAAATGCTTCTGGCATGCCAAAGCAAGGTAAGCGATCCATTCTCTTTCTCAAAGTAAAATGCTACTGTACTGAGCCAAAGCTTCATGCCCTTCTTGAATTGCAATCATTGAGTTCAGATTCAGAGCTGACTGAATGGCTTCATCTTAATGAATTCCCTCTACTTCACTTCCCCTTGCTTAACCTAAGGGCCCTACCCTTTTCCTTTTCTATTCTCACTCATTCCCGATCACGGATTGAGGTTATGAAGTATTCATAGAGAAAGCGACTGAACAACTCTACTTCGGCTGAGCTTCTGAACAGCGAAGACAAGGGCTAGAAAAATCTTATCGGGTTTGTGGGGTATCTTTGTTCCGTGGGCGTCATGATTCTTAATAAGTAGTAGACCACTTTCTCGACGTCGTCACCATCAAGTTACGCGAGTAAAAGTCTATTGAGGTATCTCTTGCTGATAGGTAGAAAGCGAGTGGCTTACCGGGTATGGCTGCCGTTAGGGTGGGTGACTTTATCAACTCTTGCCTTTGCAGGTGTTCCCGCTGGCCAAAATAAGAAGAGTTTCCTAGCGTCGAAGAGCTCTTGCCCCCTTCCCTCTTTATTAGTAGTTGAGAAGCAACCTCTCTTTGCATAGCTTCATCAGAAAGCCTAGGAAATGATCTTCCCATTGACAGTGAACGTGTCTGGCCAGAAAGCCGTCGAGAGCCCACACTGGTTGCGATGAACAGGAATGAAAAAGGGGGTGTGCAGCTTGGGTAGGCTGACTTCTATTTCCATTGAAGTGAGGCAAGTGCCACACGCACGGTCTAGTGCTTGAGAGAACTTGGAACTTGAAGGCCGTCCAGAGAGGGGGCAAGGACAGTTAACCTCCAAAGTGAAAACCCGCCGTCCATCAAAAGCAATGAGCCATTGACTTCAGCTGGCAGTAATGCATCGACATGGAGTGTCCTAATTTACCCACAGCCGGAGGCAGTGCTCGCTGTAGAAGAGGGATGCTACTCTTTTACTGCAAAGTCAAGCAGAAAGGAAAAATGCCAAAATAAAAGAGGTACGCTAGCTAGAACCCGGAAAAGATATGAGCTTCTTTCTATGATTAGGTCAACAAGCCTTCCTCCTTCTGGATCCTATGCCAAAACGAGGAAGGCTTTTTTGTCGAGTTCTATTAACATAGACCCTCCCGCTTTGCTCTACCAAAGGCACCTTCTCCTCTAAGTCGAGTGGCTTTCTTTCTCTATACCTTTCGTAAAGTAAACTACACTCTAACCCTGTCGGTTGAGCGTCTTAAACTGCAACCCTCTTCCCTTCGGTCGACTGTCTTCTTTCCCGAAAGCGGCACAAATCGTCTTAACAGGATCTTTCTCAGATAAGACCTTCCCACCTTCAATCGACTGCTTTGAATTGAAAGACCTTTCGCGCCTACCTTTCTTGCTTGGAAGAACTAGGCTTAGAGCCAACCAATAGAAGTAAAGAAAGTCAAAGTAGTTGTCCCTGGATTCCTCAAATGTCATTGCGTGGAACTCATTTTTTATATGCTCCCCGAATCGGATTCATGGCTAAAGGAATGCTTGCTGGCGTTGAGGGATAGAACTCCCCCCATTTTGTAGGTGATACATCTGAACAAGAAGAATAGAATATAAGCAGACTAAGAAAGTGATTCGGATCTCACACTTTCCACCAGCCTAGTAAGAGGCTGACTAAAAGAACACAGGTAAAATATGGTGGTTGAAGCATAGAGCACATTTCCTGTTTCAGATATACTTTTTTCTTTGTTGATGGTCACGCTTGAAAACGACTAAGCAATAGCCCGGATTTCCTTTCCATAGAACGAGTAAGAGAAAGGCTCTGACAAGCTGACATAGCTTCGTTTTCTTGACGGCGCGGATAGGCTTTGGTTCAGTTGAAAGCATAGCCCAAGGTGAGACTATCACCACTACACTGTCAATGAAAGAATTCAGCTCCTCTTGGCTTCGAATTCGAACGGGAGTGCTCAAGGCCCACTTTTCATTCAAATTCCCCATAGCTAGAACTAACTGTTGGACGAAGGTCAGGTTTAGCGTACCGAAGGAAAAGACTAAGAACCTTCTTTCCACTATGTGGTTAAGGAACTACGGATCACTTAGTCTACATTCCCGCTTTATTTTTAGAATGACGTAACCTACGAAAGCTCTCTTTCGATGGCATAGTTTAGATCTTATGGTAATCTCAAGGTAGAAAAGCACCCGTATGGCCCATTCTCTTGTTTGCATATCCAAGAGGTGCTCTCTTATCCCTTGATGCTGAAAACAGAGGACCAATTTCAGCCTAGTGCAGATCTCCTTCCCCTTCCACAGTCAAAGCAAAGATTGCAACAAATCATTTCCGAATCTTGTATCGATGGGAACATATGGGACTGATGCGCGACCTGTAGACCGAAAATCCGAAGATCTCTCGATCTCGATGTACTCGATTTCAGTGGCTTTTTAGAAAGTCTAACTCCCCTTTTCATAGAATTCTTGCTCCAGCACTCAATGGTGATGATTAGCGTAGCGCATTGATAAACGGACTCCTTCTTGCTTCGCGAAAGCCAACAGCCCTGGTGGAGTGATATTTGACTCTGGACAAGAGATTGAATAAGCAGATTCTAAGTCCGACTTCCTATTTTCCATAAGAGGAGCAGACATTGAAAGGAGTAGGAGAATGACTGCCTAGCTCACTCAGAACCTGAAGATCACATTCTTTTTCTCTTGTACCCGACCTGCTTGCTAACTCAGATGCATTCACTTGAACCAAGATGGTACCCCCCTACCCACAACATCCACTGTACACAACCCCCATACTGGGCTTTCGCACCTAACCTAACTGACCAAAGAAGCCTTTTTTCTTTCATTTTTATGATATCAAAAATAGGGAACTACTCAATGGGATTTCCTTTATCTTTGAGTCGAAATTACTTTGTCTACTGCATGAGTCACAGTTGCTTTGGAACTCCCTCCTCCACTTGTTAGTCTGGCTTTCAGCCGGCTAAGGCTTAGGGGTAGCTATAGCTGTACCAAGGGAGGAGAACGGTCTATTCGCTTTGGTCTGTTGAGGAAAAATATTACCAGCCCGATGTCTAAGGTTCTTATTATCTCGACCCTGTGTACTGGGCCCCTTGAGTCGTCTATTTCGGATACAGAATTGGTGATTCTAGACATTTCATTTTCTTCTTATCTGGTGCGGACCCATTGCCTGTGCTTTGCGGTTTAATCTTCTTCAACATCGATTATTTGGTCTAAGAAGCCCGTGCTAAACCCATTTATCTTGATTCTTTCTTACTTACTTCTTTTTCACGTAGACTATCCTGCCCCAGCCTCGAATCTCTTTCAGTCGGCGACCACTACTCTGACCTCTCCTACTTGGCGCTTCGGCCCATCCTCTGGCTGCAACCATATTGTAGGATTGGTGCTACGGTTCTTGGTGCAACTATGGATTTCCCTATTCGGATCAAGGTCATGGCAACCATAAGTTAGACCATTGGGCCCCACTATTAAGTAGAAGCCAAGGACGCATTCCCTTATCGATGTCAACCGTAGAGAAAAGAATTCGCTTTGGTTCAGAGCTTGAATCAGAATATCCTTCAGTCACTCCAGGTGAGAGAAGTTCGGCTAAGCCGGAAAGATAGATCGAGTTTAGCCTCTTGATTTACTTTAGGACTGAAATAAGCCGGTAGCAAAGGAAATGGCAGCAGTGCTTTATATAACATAACAGCTTTTAGGTCTAGAGATTAATCCCCTAGTCTGTGATGAAAAGGGGCTATTGGGGATAAAAATAGCTCGTGCTAACTATTAAGATGATAGATAGATACCGGCGTCAAGCATTCGTTGAATCTCCTTTTCCCCTTCTTTACATACAACATACAAGATCAGCATAATTTTATTTACATACAACATACAAGATCAGCATAATTTTATTTTTCATTCGTTTAGGCCTTTGTTTCACAGGTTTTTCCTGGCCTCTTCGACATATTCATATGCCTCTTTTGGGTAATTCTTTCAAGCAGCAATTCCGGTAGAAAAAGAGAAAGCGAGTAGAATCAGACTTTTACGCTAGCAAGATTCCTTATGGACTGTCCTTTGACCGGGCGCTTCCGGGCGCACACAATGTCGAATTCTGAGAGAAGCAGTAGCCACAGGGTCTTCCTTCCTGACATCGCCGGCTGATTGAGCAAGTACCTGACAGGATTCTCTTTTGTGACCAAGTGGGCGAACATATAATGCCGGAGCTTCTGAACAGCGAAGACAAGGACGAGAAAAAGATTCTCGGGTTTGAGGTATCTTTGTTCCGTGGGCATCATTATTCTTGATAAGTAGTAGACCGCTTTCTCGACGTCGTGACCATCAAGTTGCGCGAGTAAGACGCCTATTGAGGTATCTCTTGCTGATAGGTAGAAAGCAAGTGGCTTACCGGGTATGGGTGCCGTTAGGGTGGGTGACTTTATCAACTCTTGCCTTTGCTGGTGGTTATGGATCCACTGAATCAACGGGTAGAACTTTCACTCGATCAATATCTATTTGACTTAGATAGGTATCTACTGATACTGATAGGTGTATACTTGAGTGACTAAAGTGAAATGATTAGGGATTCGTCAGTAATATGGCTTATGCTCGTGCTCGGTCTACTGAAGAAGACAGAGTCCAGGGGCCGGCCTGGTGTAGTTTGACCTCCTAACTAGGGATGAGTAGCTGGCCTGATGGGCAAGAGTCAACGATCTTCCCTCCCAAATCTATACCTTCCGGTTCGATCAACGCTGGTAAGTGAGGGACCCATAGGACAATGGGGCCCGAGCGCTATGTCATTAACTCGCTTCTATTTGTTGCACGACCAGCTACTATCAGAGCACTACTACTAGCAACTGTCCGGCTTACCGCGCTAACCTAACTATGAATGTCTAGCTGTCGGGCTTACCGGGCTTCGAGGAACCTACTTGACTTCTTCGTTCCGTCCTTGACCCATGATCAATGGCTTAATCCACTGGACCACCTGGAATTGCTCTTGCCTTTAGGACCGACCACTACAAAGGGTTAGAATAGCTCGAAGCTGAGCTAGCCAGTCTGGATTTCTTCCTAAAGCTTGTTCTCATCTTAAGGGAAGTCCCAGCGAATCCCGCCAATAAAGGAAAGGGATCAAGCGCTTTCAAGCCAAGCCCGTGTAAGAAGTTAGTTCTCTCCTGTGCTTGTGCGTTCCTATCTCTTATGAATGAGTCAACCGGATCGTGAAGATCTTACTTTATAGAAGCTGCGGAACCAAACCTGGAGTTGATCCGCTCTGAATCCTCAACTTCGAACCCCTATCTCTTAATCTTTCTCGAACTCGCATTAGGAGATCGGTAACAGAGGGAAGGGACCTCTAAGAGCTGATTCAAGTGCTTGCATCCACTAGATCATCGTTCACCCGCATCGCTGCCAAATAAGTAACCTCTCTCTTCTTATCAGCTGTTACAACTCTAATCTAAACAACCGATATTGCGATATGAGTCTGGCAGTAGCCTTTTTTTTCTTCAAGCAGGGCTTTTCAGAATCGAACTTAGTGATCCTGGGAAGGAAAGAAGGGTTCTACCTATGCTTGGTTGGGAAAAGGGCCGGGAAGCAGAAGATAAGTGGATAAGGTGCGAGAACAGGATTCTCAATTCCATTCCTTTATGAGGCACCCCTCTCATTTCTACCGAATGGGGAGGCAGGCTTGCTCAATCTTCTATAACCCATATTAGACTATCAATGCCTCTCACCGACCAGTGAAGATCAGCGGAGGAATGAAACCTATTAACCCGCCGAGAGGAAGATTAGTTGAATCCAATACTTGAGAAGGCAGGCTTTGAGCACCCAAATTTCTACTTTCTACCCCGAGTTGTAGTTGTGATTGATTCTAGGGATTAAATACTTTAAAGGAGAGGATATCTACCCACTTGAAAGGACATATCGGATTGGAGGGCAAGGTAGGAATGAGATCTAGCTATCACAAACTAGATGCTTACAGTCCTTTTTTCCTCTCCTAAGTAAGAAATACATCTAGAAAGAAGATATTCTCTAGCCTAAAGGAAAGAGAACCACTAGGATAAAGGTATTACAAATCTTGATATAGTGACACAGGATGATAGAATGTCACTAGCATAAGCGTCCGATTAGAACCATGGGAAGATTAGAATGACCTCACTAGGAACCTCGATAGATAGCTACCTTAGAGAGCTTACACTGTCAATTGATCTATCCTAGGGGGAAGAAGTAAAACACTCCCACAGCTTGCCCGGAACCTATGTCCCAGACACTGAAGAACTTTGCTTCTAGGCCATCTTTAGCTAGTCTTGCTTGATCCCAACGACTAAGGCCGGACCTTCCAAACCGCTCCCGCATTAAGAAATCCATGCCCCCACCTTTGCTCCCCAATCCAGTCAAGATGCTGGCTTGTACGAGTCTACCGGAACTCGTGCTTTTACTCGAGAAAGCTATTTCATAGCTGCCTCTGCTTCTTTCGCCGCGCCGCTAGCCGGAATAAATAGGATGCCGATGTCAAGCAACATCATAACCTGCTCAATCCACAGCTGTAAGAATTTGAAATCTTTCAGCTTAGTGAATCTTGTTGTTTAATAGAAAGTTCTATCTCCTTAGTCACTATCTCGCTAGTTAGCATCTACCTTTTTTTCCTATTCAAGTTCCGTAGCCGGTTAGAAAGCTAGAATAAGGAGTTTGAGCAGTGAAGGCAGCAGCAGGAAAGGTAGGAACTAAGGGGTAAGTACTCCTATAGCATTCCTTCCATCTTGAGAATAATAGCCAGTTTAAGCTCTACCCACAGTTCCAAAGTAAGGTTATGATGCCAGTAAGCTTGTTGATGTTGCAGCTAAGGTAGCGGATCTCATTGCAAAGCTATCCCTATCTCTATCTCTATAAAGCATGAGTAGCTCCAGGACGAGATCGATATTATGACTTTCCAGATTGAAAGCCAGTAGGAGAGGCATAGGTAGCGTAGGTAAAAACAAAGGCATAGCGAACAAGAGCAGATCTAAAGCCCGTAGCTAAGGAAAAGGAGAAATATGGTAAGACCGCCGGGAAAAGCAGAGACATAGTAATAAGCAATAGATAGAGTAGCCGAGGGATCGAGTGTCATTCCCAGATTAGAATCCATAGCCAGGGGATTCAGTTTCACTAACATCAGTAGAAGTTACATTTGAAACATCAGTAGAAGTTACATTTGATCGAGCAGAAGCAGGAGGAAAGTCGCTTCGTAGCAAGAGTTCTTTTGACTAAGCATATGACGAAGAATCGGCCGAAGCTAGAGCTAAGTGGCTGGGTCAGTTTTAGACTCAAATAAAAAGGTTAATCTTTATCGGCCTATTGTTAACTCTAGTCCATCTCTGAACCTTTTAATCTCTTTGCCCCACGTTGCATCTTTTTAGTCAAGCTTCCCTTCCACAAAGAAAGAAAGACCGCCTTCCTGCGCTTTTGCCGGATTGAGATACTCTTCCTTTACTGCTTGCGCTTATAACAGGTGAGATAAAGCTCGTTAACTTGCTTTCCTTGTTTTATTTATCTTTCCTGAGAAAGAGGATTTTACTTCTTTAACTGACTTGACAAGGAACTGGCTTTATCACTTCGATTGGAGGAGAAGACCTTCGCCCGGATAGCCTATTCTCGGTACTCAACTGCTGGGTTTTTTGGTTCCTGCCTAAGCAGAGATGGTCAAATTTTTTATATCAAAGTGATGTTCCAAGGCGAAGAACTTATATATATAGTTATATTGGCCTCTCGCACAGCCAGACTTTGAGTTTGCTTTATTGATTCATGGAATAGAGGTTATCTCCCTGACTAAATTCCTTTAAATGAAATTATCCTACCTATATCCCCTTTCTTTCAGTTACATCCAGTCTCAGTTATGCTTCCAACTACCGATGGGAGAAGGCTTGGACGTATAGCAAGATGAAATAAGAGGTATGGCATACGGGAATGGTATATGAAATGAAAGGCTTCGAAGAGAGGGAGTTTCGCCGACTAGTCTTATTATATTAATTCTGGTCGAAGAAAGAGCCAAGGCGTTATGTTATTAGTGTCTTCAAAATGGGATATCGCTGCCGAATTGGAAGGCAAGGCAGGCCGAACTAGAAGAGCATTTGGCAACTCTCGCTAAAAGAGAAAGCCAAAGTAAAAAGGTAAGTTACTCGACTCGCTCCAAGAGCTCCACCAACTGAGCTAGCATGTAATCTTGCCGGGAGGCCTGAAGAATGAAAGACGCTCCCTAAAGCAGCTACTACTGAAGACATTGAACTCGGGTCGGGCTTCTTTCTTTGTATTACTTTATATCTATATCTGGTTCCGCTCAACTCTCCCTTCAGAGCTACCCTGTCCTGAAAGCGGAAGAGGGAGGTTACTAACCAACTGGAGCAAGTAGTCTTGTCCGAAAGCCTTAGGCGAAAGGGCAGCTCAAAAATAACAAGGTTTTGAAAGAAAGACAAGCTGACAGGCAACTAGAGCTAGGAAAGCAGGTTAAAGCGACTAGTCTTTCTTATCCGAAGGCAAGCAAGACAAGAAGGGGAAGGTTTTACTCGCTGGTTTCGAGATGGGTTTCCTTGTGGTTCTGGTTACTATTCCAGTGACAAAATTTCCCTGCCAAGAACTCCATTTATACTTTCAAGGGGTCTGACTTTCTTTACTCCGGGGTCTTTGCTTGCTTTCAACAAAGGCAAAAGCTCTTATTTCCCTCTGCTTAATCGAGTCGTCTTGTATAAGCTAAGCGAAATTTATGGCTTAAGTCCCGGGACCCAGAAGCTCAATTGCTTTGCTTTAGTACAGCTATAGGACTTCCTTCTCGACTGATTTCCTCTATTAGATAGGATAGGGAAGGAAGAATCGATTCCCTGAAAGAAGATCGTATTTACTAAGATCGCTTGCTACCCCGAAAAGTGCTATTGTGGGCCATTAGTGGACCAATAAGAACCTATTTTGTGCCCAAAATTACTTCTATATATTGAAAAAAATCTGCTGCTACTAGAAGAGCGATGTCCTGGGACCAGGCTCGAGGGAAAGGGAAGGTTTTGATTCCTCCCTTATCGAGCTACAAGCATACTAAAGGGAGACTGCTTATTGAATTGAAATACAAAAACTAGATCCATAGAGAAGACCGACTCCCAGATAGGGAAAAACGGGGCCTTGCCCCCTTACTTTAACTTTAGGAAGAAATCCAGACTTTGGAGCTCAGCTTAGGGATCAGAGGCGAACCACCTAGTATGGTACACAATTAGTTCACTAAGACAATCGGAGTGACCGGGCTATGAAGTCCACCCAGCTTTTCGGATTTACCGAGCTTAACTCGTGGAATGGCGATTCGGAGTTAAGTTAACGGGCTTGAAGGCGTGACCCCCTTTTTTTTTTCTATATTTGGCGGGGTTTACCGCGGTTCCTTCTACTTGCGTTTCGGGATTAACGGGACCCTTATTTACTCAGACTCCGATTGGTAGGCAATCAACAGTCATAACAACGAGATTCCCCACTGACTGCCTCTATCAGATAGTATGCAGGATGGAACCACCTCACCTTTTAGGGTACAAACCCGATTCTCTTAAAAAAGGGGTTCGTGAATAAGATGTCCTGCGTTCGGACTTAGAGTGAGAGTGACCCCGATAAAGCGGACAACCTGGAGAAAATGCCTCAAAAAGAGGAAAGCCTTAGCTTAGCCTTCTAAAGTAGACAATTTTCCACCTAGAATGAATGTAATGTGAAAAGAAGATGAAAGAATCGTGTGATACTATAGCTAGCTACGATCCCCAGAGGGATCACTCGACTTAGCCCTTTGGCGGGCGGGCTTCGAGGACCCTACTTACTAATTCTTTATGCATGGATGCAGGAAGAGCCAACTCCTTTCTTTGGGATCAGCGCTTGTGGTACAATCCATTTCTTTTATAGTACACAACCGAGTCTCTTAATAAAGAGAAGTTTGGGACATAGGCAACCTCCTACTATAAGAGCGATTCCCTGGGACGTAATCAACGGGAGAAAGCACTTGCTCTTTCGCGACTAGATATAGAACTCTATTTGGAAGTGCAACTGGCTTTCGAACCTCTGCTGAGAAACCATAGCCCGCTCTTCGCTTCCCCTTCCCCAGTCAAACTTATGTTTAAGGAACCACACGAGCGGACCTCTTGGATTATGAATTGCCATTTCTTTCTTAAGCACACGGAACTGGCTGCAATGTCTGACTTGGAACTTTTGTCAACTCCTTAACAGTCAAGTGGTTTTCAACTCTTTGTGGCTAGCTGCCCTTACTTTGGTTCCAGGTTCTGGGCTTTCCTTTCTTTTCGAAGCGCCGCTTCCTTTTCCTTCCGCTGAACTCTAGCTCTGGTGTCTGACTTCAAGGGTATAATAGGGAATGCGCTATCCAGCAGGAAAACTCCAAGCCTTAAGCGAAAGGGCTTCCATTACTAAAGAGGTCTGGGCTAATGGTAGGGTCAACTTTGTCTTCGTAGCTTCCCATTCTTCCTCCCGGGAGTTGGTGCGCTCTTATCAGCTCTAACTCGGCTCCCTTTCCTGACAAGACCTCACATTACATATCTATACCAAGTATCAAAGGCCAAATGCCAATAGTTCATTATTAGATCAAGAGTTCAAGCATTTAGTAATTAACCAATCATTTTATCATGAAGACAACTCTGCCTTCTCCTTTGATTAGTTAGAGGACTTTCTTTTAGCTTTAGCTCTAAGACTAGGGATGAAGTGAAGGTTCTTTGGTGGGAAATCCAGCAAAGCTCAAATTCCACTTCACTGTTCTGTTAGAAAAAGAACATCGAGCTCCTTGTAAGGCTTGTTTTTCTCTATGGCTGGCTGGAAGCTATCGATCGTTGTCCTTCCTCTATAGTAGCGATGTCACATACCCATTCCTTTTTGAAGAAACTCGGTAATTCTACAGCATAATACGAATCCTATCCACCTCTGGCTGTTCTGTGGGAAGAATGAGTTTGTTCCTATGTTTAACACAAGACTCAGACTCCGCCCAATTTTTTATTGATCCATTAAACAATCTAGGAGGGCAAGTAAGCAGCTAACGATGCTTTTCACTCCTAAGTTGCTTCACACAAACCATGTCGTAAAAGAAACGGATTGTTAGCTAACGCGCATCCGTTTTCCTTCTCTTTTAAAGAGCATGAATCTTCCTTGATATCAAAAAGATCAGTCTAGTATACCGAATGATCTTCTTCAAAAGCAGATTACGGCTTAGCACGCTAGGAGTGGGAGTAAAAAAGAATTCCATCTTCACTCTACCTAGCTAGGGTGAAAAAAGTGTATCAAGCCTGCTCTTTCAAACTGTGTTCAAAATGCCTTTCTTTAAGAAAGTGAAAGATTCATAGCATAGATCATATCAAGAGGTCAGATGCTTAAGCTGAACCACTTTTTGTTGCCCGTCCGCTATTGCTTAGTTTCATTGTGCCGCTGAACCGGGTTCTGCTGCTGACCCGTCTTTGACCACTGAAGAAGATGATGTTATGTTTCCTTCCCGGGTACGAGTTTAAATTGGGAGAACTTGAACTAGCTAGGGCGCCCTCGTTTGGGGCATAACTGTCAGAGGAAAGCGCAACGAATACCATCTTTAAGAGAGAAAGCTCCCCGCCGCTGAAAGAGACCGAAGAAGGTTCAACTAGCGCTTAGAGTTCGGTGCGAGGATCAACTCCGTACCCTTCCTTCAGATAGTTACCGCTTTGCACGAGCTGAGACAGTGTAGATAGCTCCGGATAAGGCAAAGATCACATTCCTACTGCTATAACTAAGACTGGAAATTACCTCTTTGAGGTGGATAAGGCGCAACAACCTAAAAGGCGGACAAGAGAGATCATAGGGTAGGGGCACAAACAAGTTCATCCATCTTCTTTTCCTAACACAGGGTGGCACCGCTATGGTATGAAAGAAGAAGGCTTTGCCCAAGAGATAGATCTTTTCCCTTCTTCTGCCTTCCAGTAAGTACCTAATCTATCTACCAATGTAAAAACGGAATATCTCTACCAATGACGAAAGGGAGGCAACACTAAACTGCGCAAACCGCACTCAACAAGCAAACGAATCTATCTCCTCCCCTACCTACGATTTTAGTCGTGAACCTAAAGAGATAGAAGAAGTGAAGGGAGTAGCAAGCAAAGCAGGATTGAATCAATCTTTTGCCCAAGCCGTGCAATTGATAAGCCCTTTCTCTCACACAATCTTGATCCTGACTGAATGGACTACTTCTTCGAGTCGAGACTCTCTTGTTCATGAAGCTTATCCGCGAATACTATCTTTGAGCTACTATACCTAGCCTGGCTCACTACTACGCTTTCCAGATGAACCATAGTTTTATCAACTCCCCAGTGACCACCCTAGATATCTTGACTGGATCACTACTCTATTAATTCCTACCTACGTGAGCTACTTTTCTTTCTATTATGATTTTGGTTATCTAGAAGGTCTAATTGAATTAGATCGCCCGATCCGCCTGAGTGAAACTTGGAGATGGAGCTTTTATTTCCTAGTAGCTAGTTGTGAGTTCCCCTTGTTTCTAACTGTCTTCTGTCCCGCTTTCAAACTTAAGGAGAAACCTGGAACAAGTTGCTCGCTGAGAAGGAAGGTTCTTAGCCCGGGGTCAGCACCTATTTCCAAACCTTTTTGTTGTTGGAGAAAAAAGGGACTCGCAGGTGAGAGTGCCGAGTGTAAGCTTGTTAGCTGTTGAAGTAATCAAAGTTATACGTTCTAGTAACAAGCCTGTAGAGTAGGGATCCGTCTTATTCCTCAAATGCTGTTTTCCCTTATTTCTTCCTTATCCCGCTCGTAATCTCTGACCCAACCTTTCTTCTGCCAGAAGTTTTTTCTTTCTGTGTGGATTTCTTTCTTTCATCTGCACCTGACACTTAAATTCATTAAAGAGATCTAAGAACTGCCTATTAACTCACC